AACCACCCGATTGTAGGCAAGAATTTTAGATTTTGTGAGGATCAATCAAATAAGGTTTTCATTAGAAAAAGATTCTATAAAAGCAATGATAAATAGATACTAATAGAGCAAGAAAAGAAGGAAATAAAAAAAACATAGTATAGAAAAGATATCCAAAATTATATAGAAATCACTATCCTACCCTTAGTTTTTATTTCCTTAATTTAATTCCTTAATTTAATTGAATTTCGTTTGATTAGGGCAAAGTTCCTTAAAAACCTCTGCCTTTTTTAAAATATCCTGAACAGTTCCTGTAGGCTGAGCGCCTTTTTCAAGGAAATAGAGAATAGCGGGAACGTTTAAATAAGTTTGATTCTTGATCGGATCATAAAAACCCACTTTCCGAAGATCTCTTCCTTGTCTTCGGGATCGAACATCAATTGCAACGATTCGATAGACGGCTCATCGGGATAGATGTAGATGAAAAAGAACCCCCCCCTAGAACCGTATAGGAAGTTTTCTCCTCGTACGGCTCGAGAAAAAATGATTTGAAGTTTTGTCTATGGATAAAATTATAATAAATAGTAAAGGAATCCGTAAAAGAAATTAGCCTATAATTTAACTCATAGTCATTTTTATTTAACTTCCTTCCTGAAAACTAAAAAATCATTTGTACTCATAACTCAAGTTCAATAATTATCAAATATATTAAATAAAATTAAGATATTTTTTTATTGAGTGGTCTTTAACCCCCCTTTTGTCTCGTTGAAAATCTATTTGGATTCTTTATTCGGATCTGTGAGACAATTGAAGCGGTGTTTCCTTGTTCTGGGATCCTTTATCTTTGTTTTAAATCATTGGGTTTAGACATTACTTCGGTGCTTCTTAATCCTTTCAAAATGGTAGCAACATACCCCTTTTGTGATTTCTTTCTAGAATCATACCGACGGTTGATTCGTGCGCGATACACTGTGGATCGAAAAAGTTTTGCGGTTCCAACAATTTTTTTTTGAATTGAAAATTTGCTCGAATCGGATCCTTTCGATTTCTATATCGAAGATATACTTACGAAGTTGTTCCAATTTATTGATTGGCATTAACCCTAGATCGTTGCCCCTGAGAAATTAATCAATACTTTCTACTCGAGCTCCATCATGAACTATTTACATTACAACCCAATAAAAAAAGAAGGGTTCTAGTAGAATAGAACAAACGACGTCGAGCCAAGAGCACCTTCATTCCTATATAAAATAAAATGGTGGATGTAAGAATAAAAATCCACACCAGATCGTGTCCTTCAAGTCGCACGTTGCTTTCTACCACATCGTTTTAAACGAAGTTTTACCATAACATTCCTCTAATTTGGAACCAGTATGGAATTGATTCAATTATGGAATCATGAATAGTCATTGGTTCAGTCGGTACAGAGACATAGTCATTTATATTTTTTCTTAGCTACATAGCTAATAAATATTTTTTCTGAAGAAATCTTAGCAAGACCCGGGCTTTTTTTGTATGAACGGAAATTTTTTCTATAAATCTATATCTCAAAAAAATATCTAACAGAAATATCCAGAAATCTAAATATAGAAATAACATAACTAACAACAATAACACGAATAAATAAATTCTATTTGACTCTGCCTGTTCAAGTGACTCAATAAGATAGACTGACCCATTTCCAGCTTCTCAAAGATTCAACCCATAAGGAATCATTACAAATCTTGATAATTGAAAAAGTTTCCTACTTCGACATCATTATTTGAGTCAAGTTTTACTTTTACAGTAAAGCCTACATTTGATTATCATAAGAAATAAGAATCTCTGTTTCTTTTCGAATAGAATTGTCAATGATTTAAAGCAAATAAGCTAAATAGATCGAACAATAAAAAGAAATCTCATTGTTAAATATTTAAATTTGAATATTTTAGGGATGCAAATTCTTTTTCACAAAAATAGAAAGACTATTGTCACTGAAATAGAATAAAAATACATACCCATAGGCTAAGCACTTCCTCGTTTTATATGTATTTTCATATTTTGTTTAACCTGAGGTTAAGTAATCTTTCTGCAACTGTGATCTATGTCCCATCTTATCTTTATCTGGATCACAAAAGGATTCAGTTACATTTGCATGTCATTTGAACTCGATTTAGTTCAGTTTGTGAAAAACTGAGATATGATTCCGAAAAGAATCATTCAAAATCAAAAAAGAAAGAAGAATAATATTCTATCCAATATTAGACCTTGAAACAGAACCTTGTTGAACAAAAAAGATGTATTCGGATACAATGGATATGCTCTGGGACGGAAGGATTCGAACCTCCGAATAGCGGGACCAAAACCCGTTGCCTTACCACTTGGCTACGCCCCATTTATATTTTTATTGGACACTAATACTAATAAAGAATAATATTGGTATTAAGTGTTCGTCAATTCCAGCCCAACTATCTATAGAAAATCTTTCTTCTTTATTCTTCTTTATAGAATATATTATAGATTCGTGCTAGGATTTTGACATGTGTATATCTAGAATTCAACTGAATTTATTGATCATTACATACAATTCAATTAAGATATTGTATGAAAGTATGATTTCTTCTATTCTCTTTTGAGAATTGGAGTATTTTTGATTGAGCGGGAAAAGAAGGAGTTTTTTGTCTACCTTACTTTCTTCATTTTTCCTTATATAAATAACTCAATCAAAATGCAATTATCTCGACGAACAAAATGTCTGTTATGCTTAATATCTTTAGTTTGATCTGTCTTAATTCTGCCCTTTATCCGAGTAGTCTTTTCTTCGCCAAATTGCCCGAAGCCTATGCTTTTTTGAATCCAATCGTAGATGTTATGCCAGTCATACCCCTGTTCTTTTTTCTTTTAGCCTTTGTTTGGCAAGCTGCTGTAAGTTTTCGATAAGATCTTGAATACTATCCTAGAAAATTCATGATTTATTCGAGAAAAATTATAACAATTGATAAGATCAAATAAGTCTGGGAGTATGAACCTTCAATTCAAACATTGAAATTCTTGGCTAGCCGCAATAAATTTGGCTCGCCCCATTTCCCGATTCTAATCCTTTTTCCGGCGAAAGACCTTATTAGGTTAGGGTCCCTTAGAATATCTAATTGTGGGTATGAAAGTGATTTGTGATAATCAAAGACTCTTATTACAAATTTAAACTTCAGTTGAATTTCTGAACATTCTTTTCTATTTCTAGAATTCATTTCTTGGTGTCAAAATAGGATATGTGATATAAAAATGGAGGATCTATTATCTTTTCTCGTTTTTCTTTTTCAAAAAATGATCTTGGAGGTTGTGTAATGCTTACTCTCAAACTTTTCGTTTACACAGTAGTAATATTCTTTGTTTCTCTCTTCATCTTTGGATTCCTATCCAATGATCCAGGACGTAATCCTGGACGTGAAGAATAAAATAAAAATTTCGTTTTTCTTGCTTGATTTACAATTTTCTTAAGATTTTATTTTATATATTCATATTCCATACGTTTAACTAGTAAAAAAATCAAAAGGGGTTTGCGAAATTTGAAAGAAAAAAATAGAAAGTCATCAACGGAAACGGAAAGAGAGGGATTCGAACCCTCGGTACGAATAACTCGTACAACGGATTAGCAATCCGCCGCTTTCGTCCACTCAGCCATCTCTCCCAATTGAAAAAGATAATTACTATGTTACATTACATATCAAGTAAGGATTAACGAAAGTATTTCTTTCACAGTCTTTATCGTTATTATATAATTAGCAATTCCATTTAGATGCTCGAAAGATCCAAATAGAAAGATAAATAAAGAAGACCTTCTTGCTTTTATTTTGTTCGAAGTGCCTTTTGGGCCTGGTCCGGTCAATACCCAGCCGGGCCCTTTTTTTGTTCCAACGAATTCCATATATTTATAGGTATAGGAAACATACTCTAAAAAAGATACCCAATTTGGTATCTGTGTAAGAATTTCCATTGTGGGGTTTACATATACTTATCGTTTTTGTTATAATGGAAATTGAAAGGATTAAGAATCAATTAAGTATGTTTTGTAGTTTCTTATGTCATTAGGCAAACCCAATTTTAGATTCAAATCCAAGAATCATTCAGGAATTCTCAGTCAACGAATAGTTAATGGTTCCCATTTGTTTTGTCATAAATTTTGGCTTTTTTGAATGAAAATATACATTTGATTTTTCAATAGAAAAGTGAGGGGAAGTTTTTCGACATTGTATGTTTTGAGATACTATACAATCAATCGAAGGGGTGGTCAAACAAAAGGGGAAAAGGGTTTCTTTTAGTTTAGAATTTTTATAAATTTAGAAAAAAAAGGATGAAATTAAAAAAGGGATGCAAGTACAATAAACTAAAGTTTAGTAATCCAACCCAGAAAATTTTATCTTATTGTGTATCGTTTTGGCGGCATGGCCGAGTGGTAAGGCGGGGGACTGCAAATCCTTTTTCCCCAGTTCAAATCCGGGTGCCGCCTCATCAACAAACGAATCAAAATGGATTATCTGCTGATATAAATCACCCAAATTTTACCCAACAGAACAGAATAAGGCGATTGTTGATACTTGGTTGATTCTAAACATCTGTTCTGGGGATTTTGTAAAAGATTGGAAATCTTTCAATCTAAAATTCAAAGAAAGATTATATTATAATGGTCGAATCAAGACTTCCCGATTCCCTTCTACTGCTAATGTAATGTCTACTGATTGGGTCTTGAATTTCATTGGCATAGACGGCGGCTAACTAGTTGTGGAAAGTCCTTTATGTAATCTACATATATAGACTCGCGAGAATCTCTGAGTGTTCAGGCATTCAATCACTATTAGATTGAGATTGGATGGATAATTTACTTTTTTATAGAAAAAGTGAAAAAAAAAATTATTATTTTTTTTGAAACCCCTCGTCAAGAGTATAATATACTATCTCCCAACTGCTTCAGAGAGACAATCGGGAAAGGAAAGGGTACGGATTAGATCAAATAGGAAATAAAAGTATGTAATAGATAGCAATTGATCTATTTGTACTTTGAAGGGCAACAAAGAATGGGCCCTCTTTTTTTATTACTATATGTTCCATTAGTAACATTCCTTTGTAGCGTCATTGTGTATTTTAGTTGTGTTTAGTCTTTCCCGATTAGAAATCATATAGGAATTTTTTAGAAATGGATTTATTTGATTGGTTCATCAATAGTGTTCGGCCAGAATCCCTTTTTGACTCTGGACCATGGATTCTACTATTATTAGTGAGCAATACAATAATGGAATATTTCTATCATAAAGATAAGGGACATAATTGACATGGATATAGTAAGTCTCGCTTGGGCTGCTTTAATGGTAGTCTTTACATTTTCCCTTTCACTCGTAGTATGGGGAAGAAGTGGACTTTAGAAGCACTACTAATTTAGTTTAGGAATGAAACGGTATCAATTGTTTTATAGATCGTTCTGCAACGCATTTTTTATTTTTTATTTGAATTGAAATAATTTTCAAATCAAAATTTATTCATTTCGAAATTCCATTGGATTCTAGTGGAGAAATGTATTATATAACAGTAAAACAATTATTTCAGAAAGAAATAGAATTGGGTCCTACGTTAATTCCATATATGGATTAATCACTACATATATTGAAGATAGAAGCTAATATAGTATACCAACTTTATTAGAAAGTAAAGTACAACTTTATACACTACTATAAACACTAATAGAGAGTATGGTAAGAAAGAAATTTCTTACCATACTCTCGGATCTCATAGAATACCGCTCATTATAGCCCGTTGATTTCATTTAAGACGCAAAAAAATAATTCTTTTGATTTGATTTCTTCAACTATTGATAAGAACTCAGAAGTCAAGTTTCATTTCAAGTAATTAATTATTTTGACTGACTGTTTTTACGTAAATGATAAGTAGAAAAGCAGTAGGAACTAAAATGAACAGTGCAGTAGCAATAAATGCAAGAATATTTACTTCCATAATCTCAATCTCATCGTTTTTTTATTTCACAATAACTCGGGATTTAATCCCATAGAGATGATAAATCTTTCACCTGTCAATTCAATGAATGCATTACCTATCGATGATCTTGAATCGGATCAATATCATGAATAACAATATCTGAGCTATTAAATTAATTCGTCGTCAAGAATTGAATAGTATAACATACGAAGATCTTTTATCCATACCGAATCCAAGATTGGATTCCCGGACCAATCAAAAATTCCTTTATTTATCCTTCTTTTCTGTTCTTTCTTTTCTATAACCTACCTTAATCCGTATAGAACCATCAAATGAAGTATCCTCGTCCGTTTCCATTAACTACAAAACGCCAACAAAAAATATAAGCGAAGTGGAAAAAGAGAGGAATTAGGTTGTAAATTTGAATGATCCAATTTTCTTTGGAAGACAAAGAAGTATGAGAAAGATGAGTCGCGGGAGAAAAGATGGAATATTCTATCAACTTCACTATTTTAGTTATTTTCATTTTATTTTAGTTTAGGGTTTGTTCTTTCTTCGACAGAATCCTGAAAAAAAGAGGGGAAACCCCTTCGGAATTAAATTATGATCTCTGTCCCTTCTTTCATTTCACATAAAATGGAGAGGTGAATTGATGTACTTATTGGATCCGTCGGGACTGACGGGGCTCGAACCCGCAACGTCCGCCTTGACAGGGCGGTGCTCTTGCCTATTGAACTACAATCCCAGGGAAATAAGAAGAGATCTAACAGAAAATTTGGATTCTTTTTTATTCTCTCTTATCAGGTATTTCTTAAGAACAAGAGGGTTCTACCATCTGATAGTAGATTGGCGAATTTTTGGGCCGAGCTGGATTTGAACCAGCGTAGACATATTGTCAACGAATTTACAGTCCGTCCCCATTAACCACTCGGGCATCGACCCAACGCCTAATTAGACGTTCCATAATCAACTTCCTTTCGTCTCCCAGGCGGACTTGACAAATACATTTCACTTTTGATAAAATCCTACTCCTACGGTCTTGGTATACCCCTAGAGGGACTTGAACCCTCGTTTTCTCCGTGAAAGAGAGAGGTCGTAACCACTGGACCATAGGGGCACCAATGGACCATAGGGGCCTATGGCCACCTTTAGGAAATCAAAAAGCACTACACAATACAAATACAATAGGGAATAAGGCCTAAGGCCACCTTAACTTAATATAAATCAGCCGAGGGACACCTTTATAAGATGAATAGGATATGAATCAAACCGAAAAACTCGTTAACTTTTCTGGGGGTTAATGGTAATCAAACTTTACCATTAAACTATACAATCTTTCAACTTTCTTTCATTGGTCTTTCTCGTCTTTATCTCTCTCATTCAGAAAGAGTTTTGCATTGGATCCAAGAGACGGTACCTCTGAATCAGCAGAGCAGGAGATGCAAAAAAAAATGATTTACCAAAGTCTGATTTGGGAATTATATTGAGCCCTAAATCATATCAAAGTCATATCAAATTATATATATATATAAATAATACTGTCAACTGTCAATTGAC